TGGTTTTCAAAAAATGGGTGATCAAAAGATCGAATCACTATGCGTATCTTGGTGGTCGTGACTTTTGGTGGTCTTTCTTTTTGGCTTACTCCTCTTCCTGTTCTATTGATCAGAAGCATCCAGCAGCGCCACGCCGGTTTAGAATTTGATTCTCAGGGCTAAGGCTCTCCTTATCCCCCCTCCCTTTTCTTTCCTCCCTGGCCGTGTGTGGGCCACACTTCTGAAAGGCCCTACAGGGGTCCTTCACTTACTTGTGTGAGCCCCCCGCCCGCTCACGCTCCTTACCAACAACCCGGCGCTTCGCCGGAACACACCATAGGTTAGTCCAACAACCAGTGGGCTCCTCGCCGCTGCACATTAGCAGAAAAAAGTGAGTGAATAGCCAGTCCCATGCAAGTTTATCAATCGGTTTCCTTTATCCTGTTGCAGAAATATGCAAAAAAGAAAGGCTTCTATTCTTGTGAATTAGAAAGCACTAAAAAAACTTGTGCATAGAACTTGCTATCTTTTTGATTTCTTTTTTCAAAGTCAGATAAGAAATGAGTGAGAGATGAAATGGAGTATTCATCTCCATCTCTCTTAACTAACGAAAAATAGAAATGAGCAAATTTTGGATTCTCAAAATTGATAATTTTTTTTTTAGAGAAATGGTTTTCTCCGCTATTTGAAGAATTTCGTTTGCATCTTTTGACGCATGCTCTTTGTAAAGCCAAATCCGGTTTGCGCAAATTTCTGGTTGCGGACCCGGAACCAGAAGTGGTAGTTGGTGTAATACCGCTGCAGACGGGCCCTAGCCTGAGAATTCGAGCAAGAAGCACTCTCGCGCTCTCGAGCGGTAAGCGGTTGAGCGGGATGAGCCGCCTTGTTTTCCGAAAGAGATCGGGGGACAGGTTCCCCCGAGCCTCCCCCAGGGGGGGCGAGTCTCAATTCGAGATCGAGAGAGATCTCCTCTTCTGATTCTTAGGATAGGAATGTACAGATTCGCGCTCTGAATCTGAATCGCGAAATGGAAATGCTAGAGGCGGCTCGTCTGATTCTGATAGAATCAGATATCTCATTTTACTAGAAACTTTATTTGAGAATGAATAAAAAAGAGTGAATATGAAATGCGAAATCGGATTTCCTTTTCGTGCCATATGCGCTTAGACTTGACTTTATCCCCCTTTTTTTCCCGGTCCAATATTTGTTCTCGAAAGTCTTCGTTTCCGTGTCGAAGCAAACTCTCCAAATTTATGACCAACCCTTCCTTCAGTGATCTTACAACGAACAGAAGTTTTTCCATTGTAAATTCGTACGGAGCTATCAACGAATTCCGGCAAAATCGAGGATCTACGTGACCAAATTTTCCTGTTCAAAAGAGGATCTCTCTTCTTCTTCATTCTCAACAGGAATGCATCAACAAAACTGCCCTTCCATATAGATCGTCGTGGCATGAACTCA